GTGCGTTGGCTATGTTCTACAAACCATAAAGATATTGGAACTTTATATATTTTACTAGGTTTGTGATCGGGAATAATTGGTACAAGTTTGAGGATGCTGATTCGTATTGAGCTAGCTCGTCCTGGTAGCTTTTTAGGTGATGACCAGCTTTATAATGTTATTGTAACTGCTCATGCATTGGTTATAATTTTTTTTATAGTTATGCCTTTGATGGTGGGCGGTTTCGGAAATTGACTACTTCCTTTAATGATAGGTTCAATTGACATAATTTTTCCTCGTTTAAATAATCTAAGGTTTTGGTTTTTGCCAGCATCTCTTTTTACTCTTTTGTTGTCTACATTTATTGAGAGAGGCGCTGGGACTGGTTGAACCCTGTATCCTCCGCTATCTTCTTATACTGGGCACAGTGGTCCAGCTGTGGACATGTCTTTATTTTCTTTACATTTAGCAGGTGCTTCCTCTATTGGTGGTTCAATTAATTTTTTGACAAGGATGAAGAATATGTCTGTTGAAAGAATGCGAGGGGAGCGGATAGTTCTATTTGTTTGATCCATGGCTGTGACAGCAGTCTTATTATTAGTTTCTTTACCTGTATTAGCAGGAGGAATCACCATGTTGATTTTTGACCGCCATTTCAATACTTCTTTTTATGACCCTAGAGGTGGTGGAGATCCAGTTTTATACCAGCATCTGTTTTGGTTTTTTGGGCATCCAGAAGTTTACGTTCTTATCTTACCAGGGTTTGGAATAGTATCTCATGTAGTTGCTCATTGTGCAGGAAAGGATGAAGTGTTTGGTGTGTTAGGAATAGTTTATGCTATGGTTTGTATCGGTGTTCTGGGGTTTATTGTTTGAGGGCACCATATATTTACTGTAGGAATAGATGTAGACTCTCGAGCTTATTTTACTTCAGCTACAATAATTATTGCTGTTCCAACTGGAGTCAAAGTGTTTAGTTGACTGGCTACTTTAAACGGTGGAAATTTATTGCATGAGCCAGCACTTTATTGGGCTGTTGGTTTCATTTTTCTCTTTACTGTTGGGGGGCTTACTGGTATTATGTTATCAAATTCTTCTCTTGATGTGGCGTTGCATGATACTTATTATGTTACTGCTCATTTTCATTATGTTCTCTCTATAGGGGCAGTATTTGCTTTATTTTGTGGTTTCTTTCATTGATTTCCTCTATTCTATGGGTACTGTTATCATGAACGTTGAAGTAAGGCCCACTTTTTTATCATGTTCATCGGTGTAAATATTACTTTTTTTCCTCAACATTTTTTAGGTCTAAGCGGAATGCCCCGCCGCTATTCTGATTATCCAGATTGTTTTATAAAATGGCATGTAGTGTCCTCTTTAGGGTCATGGTTGAGATTTGTTAGTGTTTTATACTTTCTTTTTATTGTGTGGGAAGCTTTGGTAAGACAACGAGGTGTTGTGTGCAAAAGAAATCGACCCGGGGCTATTGAATGAAGGTGAGAATGGTGTTGTCCTTTGTCATTCCATAATCAGGACGAGCCTGTGGTAGTTTTAAAGTCTTTAAAGCCTGGTCTTGTTTTAAATTAGTTAAGTGCAATTAATTTTGTTTTGACTCGTTAAATGTGTTTAGTTTAGATATAATTTGGACGCAGAGAATGTAATATTGTGATAGTTAGGTTTTTACTTGAGTAAAAACATTTTGCTTTGTTGTTATGTGAATAATTTTCTGTTATTTGGTGTTTTCTCTGATTCCTAAGCCCCATTAAAAGTTTTACTTTTAATGGCATAATTTTAATGGATTGTATTATATAAAATTAATGGATATATAAACATAGGGTGTATTAGTAATATTAATAATATAAACACAGAGTAGTAAAAATAACTATAAATAGTGTGATAAATAAGTAGAATAAGTTCATAAATAGAGGGATGACGGAGAAAAAAAAAGCAGCAAAACAGCGAGAAAGGAGGAGTAATAGTTCTATTACGTTAGTTTTGTTACATTAATGCAATGGAATTAGAGTTTTATTATACTAATAATGGTTTTGCCAAGTTATAAATTTTAATGATGTTTTTAAAACTATTGATTTGTCAAAACAGAAATAGATTTTAGGTTGTTTTGGAAGATTCCTTATTTAGCCAAAAAAAGAAAGAAAGATGGTAACATTTGGAAATCTTTTTGTTCGTAATTTCTCTGCTAGGTAATAGACTTTTCGTTAAATATGAGAGGGTATGTCTCTCCTAATATATACAACCCCTACCAAATAAGTAACTAACATAAAAAAAAAAAAAAAAAAAAAAAAACTAAAATTAGCAAGTAGAGTATAATTAAATTCAGGTAATATAGGGATAAAGTTAAAGTTGATTTTTTTTAAAAAAAAAGAAACGAAAAAAAATCTATTTTTATTAAAAAAAAAAAATCAGGAAAAAAGCGGAAAAAAGCGGTCAACATATACCTGTTAAAAGTGGGGTAAAGTGTAATTTCTCCGTTGGGAGTCTCTTAATTAGCTAAGGATTTAGTTTATGGCGCTATTGCTTTGATTCCCGTTTGTTTTAGGGGTAGTTTAAAAATAGAATAGTGGTTTTGGGAATCATTGGCGCACAGGTGTGTTCTCTAAAGCTTATATGGTGTAGTGTGCACATAAGGTTTTCATTCTTAAGGGGGAATTTATTTTCTGTAAGCTTAGTCCGATAGTTAAAGATGATAACTGTAAATTGCAAATTTACCATTGCGCCATGTGTGTTTGGACATAGTGAGTCTATTTCTATCTGTATCTATCCTTTGGTTGGTTGCTGCGGTGATGATGGGTGTTTGTCTCATGTTATCTATGACGGGGCAGTGGAGTCGTGAAAAGGTTTCCCCCTATGAGTGCGGGTTTGATCCGATTCTTAGGGCCCGTAGGAGGTTTTCTTTGCGCTTTTTTCTGCTTGGCGTTTTGTTTTTAGTGTTTGATGTGGAAGTGGTTATGGTTGTTCCACTTTTGTTTGTATTGTACGGGGGGGTGAAGGTAGTGGGCCTTGTGTGTTTAGTAGGGTTCTTACATGTTCTTACTATTGGGTGCCTCTATGAGCGTCGCGACGGGTCGATGGATTGGATTAGTGAGCTATAGCTTTGTGCGTTAGATTTCCTAATTTTATTCTTGATGTCAGTGATGAGGTGGCAGATTAATGCGGTAAGTTTAAGCCTTATTTATGAAGATTTTTACTTCCCTTGTTTTGTTAATCAGGGCAGCAAATAAAAATGATTGCGATAAATTTGAAGTTTATAGATGAAGGCTTATTTTCCTGATTGGTGCCAATAATAGTCCCACAGTTTTTAGTTTTAGCTTGTTTTGCTGTAGTAATGTGTTTGTTTTTGTTATGTGGTGGTCTATTTATGCGTGGGGTGAGAGGCTGTGGATTAACTATAAGTAACTTATTTTAGTGTGAGTAGCTGGTTTGCTTTGTTGGGTGGCTGACAGAAGGTTAATGTGTTTAGTTTAGGTCTAAGAAATGAGTTGTTGCAGCTCGCCACCTTTTAATAAATTAAAGCTTTGTTGAAGCGTTGAGCTTTTAACTCAAAGAAACCTTTCTGGTTAATTTAAAGCAAGAAATTGTTTATGTTATTTAGATAATGTATTTTATCATGGTATGAGATTTATCCCAAAGCTTGAATACATAGTACTTATTGGGTTAAGAGAAAATAGGGTCAAGTGGGCTTTTCCGCTTTTCCTGTCAGCTAGAATGATTTTTTCGACGTTAGTATAAATTATTAGGCAACGCAAGAAATTGTGGCCTAGAAGCTTTGGGTGAGAGTGGCTAAAATGAATGCCAGCAGCCGCGGTTAGATTCATGCTTTGTTAAATCTTGACGGTTTTATTAGATGCATTTAATAAATAGCTTTAGTCGGTACGGAATAGGGGTACAATCTTTTTTCTGACCGCTTTGATCAAAAAAAGTTGTGATGTTTCTTATGAGAGTATGTTTAAAAACCGGGATTTGATACCCCGTTATTCATAAGGTAAAATAAGATTACCAGATGACTAAAAGTTGGTTCTTCAAAGTTAAATGAATAGGCGGCCTCCAACAAACATACAGGGGAATCTGGGAGTTAAAAGATGGTCCGCTTACATTTGTTCTTTTTCTTATTTTTGCGTATGTATGGTTGTTTATGAATCAATACGCGTAAGATATTGGTGTAATTCTCATAATTTAGAGTAGTGAGAAGTAATTCAGATTAACATGTAGCTATGAAAAAGCCACCCTGGATGACAATTGGGAAATCATTTATATGCTGAATAAGTGTATATCGTCGGCCGAGAGAGTTGAAAATTTTTTTCGAAAGAAGGACTTGTGAGTAAGTTTATTAAATAATAGTAGGCTGAAAAGGATACTGGAGGAGTACTAATTGCCCGTCGCTCACGGAGAAATCTGAGATAAGTCGTAACAAGGTAACGGTACCGGAAGGTGCCGTTAATTAGCTAATAATATATAAAGTAGTATTTAAGTACGATGGGTTTTGATTCCATAGGAGCAAAATAAGTGGTGCCTTTATATTTATCTTTAGCCGCAAAATGGCTGAAATTTGTAGGCGGTTGGCTGTAAACCTTCTTATGGGACCTCTCTTTTGTGACTTTTGTGCTATTTGATTTGCTATCTGGTTTTGACTCTTATAATATAGGAAGTTGGTCATCTTTTCCTTTGCGTTTAAGTTTCTTCTTTATTTTGATCTTGGTTAGTACTTTGTTTTACTCTAGTTCTAGGTTACTTGATGAGATTTATGCCAAGGGAGCAGCTGTTAGTTGGAGTGTGTTTAAAACTTCAAACGGTATGAATTTATCAGGATTCCCACTAGTTGTTTCTTCTCTCTTCATTTTTCTAATGAGGGTAAATATAATGGGTTTGGTACCTTTTTCTTTCAGTGTAACGTCCCATTTAAGTTTGGGCCCAAACTTAGCCTTTTTAATGTGGGGCTCTTTATGAGTCTCAGGCCATCGAGTTAGATCTAAGCAAAATTTAACTAGACTGGTGCCAAGGTTTGCACCAATGTTTTTAGTTCCTTTTTTGCTATTAGTTGAAATTGTCACCATTAGTTCTCGCCCGATTACTCTTGGTTTTCGATTAATAATTAATATTATTGCGGGGCATTTAATCTTGTCTATGGGAACTAATGTCAATAGGTTTATTTCTTTAAAGGGTGTGCTACTAAATTTTAGCGGCCCTTTTTATGGGGCAGTTTACTTTTCTTTATTCGCATGGATAGGGCTGATAGCGGCGGAATTAGCCGTAGGTTTAATTCAAGCTTTCATTTTTTGCTCTTTATTGAGTCTTTATACTAATGACCACGCCAATTAAAATAGGCGTGGTTAATTCCGGCTATTCCCGGTTTTTAGTTAATTTTATCGTGATTAATTCCCCCTTTTCCCGGGTTTTAGTTAATTTTAACGTGATTAATTCCCCCCTTTTCCCGGTTTTTAGTTAGTTTTAGCGTGGTTAATTTTTTATGGTTTTTAGTCAATTTTGGCGTGTTGATTTCGGCTCAGCGAGGATGGTGGTAGAACCATAAAAGCTTTGTAAAGTAAACTAATTTAAGTTGTCGGGCTCATGCCCCGAATATGTCTTTTGATCTTTATAGGATAAAATAGAATAATTAAGTTCATTTCGTTTACACTGAAAGGGTCAATATATAATTGTTTTGTTGAGTGGTTATTGGTCTTGTTATATGTATACTTTTTTTAGGCTTGCTAGGTAGCTTAGAGTTATCAATTGCTGGCTTGTCTTTACTAGGTGCAATAATGTTATCTTTATTTTTATGCGCTCAATACTCTGAGTTAATTGGATTTTTTAATTTGGACTTTCCAGGGCAGGCCTTAGTAGTTCTTAGAATTTATATTAGATTTTTAATGGTGTTGGGCAGGGCCGCGGTTTCCCGTTTTAGTGCATTTAATAGACTTATTACTTGTATCGGTGTTTTGTTAGTTTGTGCTTTTAGTGTGAGGGCCACTTTCTTCTTCTTCGTTTTTTTTGAGGGGGTTTTGTTTCCTACTTTAATGTTGATTGTAGGATGGGGTTATCAGCCTGAGCGGTTACAAGCAGTTGTTTATATAGTTATTTATACTGTTATAGGGTCACTCCCACTTTTGTACGGGTTTGGGAAGTTATACTTTAATTACGGGAGTGATAATTTATTTAGGTTGGAGTACTTTTTGGATAAAAGAATTTTGAGTTTTAGTTGGCTTTATTTGTTAGCGTTTTTAGTTAAGCTTCCAGTTTTCCCCTTGCATTTATGATTGCCTAAGGCTCATGTAGAGGCTCCAGTTGCCGGTTCTATAATTTTAGCAGGCCTTTTGCTTAAGTTAGGGGGTTACGGGATTATTCGTTTAAGAGGCCTTCTTGTTATCAAAAGAATTAGAATAGCTACTATACTGGTAGTAATAGTTAGGCTTTTTGGAGGGATTCTTACAAGTATGGTTTGTTTACGTCAGACAGATTTTAAATCCTTAGTGGCTTATTCCTCTGTTGGACATATAAGTTTTGTTTTAGTCGGTTTATTGAGTAATACTTTATGGGGGCTTATAGGGGCGATGTTGGTTATAATCGGGCATGGGCTGTGCTCTTCTGGTTTATTTTCTTTGGTTAATGTTTTTTATCTTAGAAGTCGCTCTCGTTTGTTGGCAATAAATAAGGGATTTTTAATACTTAGCCCTTGTGTCGCTTTGTTGTGTTTTCTGTTGAGGGTCAGAAATATAGCCAGCCCACCTAGTTTGAACTTATTTGGAGAACTTTTTATTTATATAGCGGGTGCTTCTATAAATATACTGTTTTTTCCTTTATTAATGTTGTTGAGATTTTTGAGCGCTTGCTATAGGCTTTATATTTATATCAGCTCCCAACACGGCAAATGTATAAATAGACTAGACTCACGAATAAGTTTTTCAATAATAGACATTTCGGTGTTGACTTTTCATTGAATGCCTTTAAATTTTTTGTTTGTAGTTATTCCATAGGCTGGGTAGTTTAGTTATTTAAAACTTTTGACTGTTGATTAAGTAAAGGGCTGTTGCCCCCTAGTTAAAAATGCCACGTAATGCTTTTTATTTGGTTGGGCCAAGTCCGTGGCCTGTTTTTACTTCTATAGGAGCTTTTTGTATGGCAGTAGGTTTTGTTTCTTGGTTCCATAAGCATGGTTACGCCCTTTTATTAATTGGTGTAGTTGTGTTAATACTTTCTTTAAGACAGTGGTGACGTGATGTTATGCGTGAGGGTGATTTAGGTTTTCACACTTCATATGTTGTTAAAGGGTTGCGGGACGGATTTATTCTTTTTTTGGTTTCAGAGATTATATTTTTCTTTTCTTTATTTTGAGCTTTTTTCCATATAAGTTTGGCTCCTGACATTTCAATGGGATGCATGTGACCTCCTAAGGGTTTGGAAACCTTAGACCCTATAAAGGTTCCATTATGCGGAACAACGGTGTTAGTTGGTTCTGGTGCATCTCTTATGTATTCTCACGCTGCGATTCGTGCAGGTTTAAATACTCATGCAGTTTTAGGGACTTTTTATACTATTGTGCTAGGCTTGATTTTTACACGATTACAAGGATACGAATACTATTGAGCTAGGTTTACTATTGCTGACAGTGTTTATGGGAGTTTGTTTTATATTATGACTGGGTTTCATGGCCTTCATGTTATATTCGGGACAGGCTTTTTACTTGTAAGCTTAGTGCGTTTAATGCGTAATCGGTTCACCCCCCGCAACCATTTTGGGTTTATGGTGTGTTCTTGATATTGACATTTTGTTGATGTTGTTTGAATTGGCTTGTATTTAGTTGTTTATTGCTGGGGTAGTTAATACTAGTAGCTTAATTTAAAGCTCTCTGCTGAAAATGGAGGAGATGATGCACCTATCCAGTGTTATAAAGAAGCAGGTGCATAACAGGGCTGCTAACTTTGTTATAAGGAGTTCGATCTCTTTTTTTTTATTGATATCAAACTTTGTTGATTAAGATTTTTTAGCATGTTGTTATTTATTCGTAAGAGTTTTATAAATTCGTGAGTAGTAGGGGTTAGTCTCTGTACCTTTTGCATTAGGGTCTATCAAGAATTAAATATATATTTTATTACCCCGATAGTAAAAAATTTATTAAATTGAGTTAATCTAATGTTGCAGAATTATATTAAACTTTTTAATAATTGGCTAGATACTATACTGCTTTTACAGGTATCTGGTTAGCTTAAAAATATATTTAGTATAGATTTTTTTTGAAAATATTCACAATATCCTGGATAAGCAGGGTACGGAAATTTATTGAACTATTTTTAACAAATTATATTAGTTAGGTAGACTTGATGTTAGTAATTTGTTAGTTTGTTATAAAAAATCTAATATTGGATTGTAAATTAATTTGTGGGTCATTGAGCGAATAGGCTTAAATTTTAACAATTACAATGATGATAAGAATTAGTAGAAAATAAATTTAAAATTATTATTTAATTAATAGGTTATAATAATTTAAATATTTGTTTATTCAATTTTTTTTGTAATAAATTCGGCAAATTTACTTTCCGAATGTTTAACAAAAACATTTCTTTCTGAAATTATGATAGGAGGTAGGCCCTGCCCAATGCTTTAAGGAGTTAATGGCTGCATAAATTTGAGTGTACTAAGGTAGCGCTATAATTTGCCTTTTAAATGGGGGATGGTATGAATGGGTTCACGCGAAAGTTGCTGTGTCACAAAAATTTTTTGAAATTAACTTCTAGGTGAAGAGGCCTAATTAAGTTTAAAGGACGACAAGACCCTAGAAGCTTTACTGAAAGTAATATATACAGTATATCACTCCAGTTTTGTTGGGGCAACATAGTTAGAAAGTATAACTTGTTTATACAAACTTACAGGTTAAAACCACTTAGGTGAATAAGATAAGCTACTCTAGGGATAACAGCGTTATTTTTTTTAATAGTACTTATTGTAAAAGAAGTTTGCGACCTCGATGTTGGACTAAGGTATCCTTAAGGAGTAGAAGTTTTAGAGGGTTGGACTGTTCGTCCATTAAAACCTTACATGATCTGAGTTCAGACCGGCGTGAGCTAGGTCAGTTTCTATCCTTATACACATAAATTTGATTAAGTTAGTACGAAAGGAATTTTTAATCTAAAATTATTTAAGACTATTTAATTTAATCAACAGCTTGAAGACTGGCCCAGTTGCCAGGAGTGGTGCGTGCGCGCCTGATCAATATTTGTTCTTGTTTTGAAAACAAGGTAGGAGTGATTAGGCACACTCATTGATTTTAAGTGAAAAGATAGTTAATTATAATATTGGTTTGTCATTCCAAAGTTAGCAAAGTGTTGCTTTTTTTCACATTTATTAGGAAGACATTGTCCATGGTTAACTTGCATGTTGTCAGAGTTGTTTTAACTTCTTAATTGTTAGAAACATTCTTCTTTTTCATTTCCTGTTTTGTATGCTGTTTTATGTTGAGGATCGGGGAGCCTTTGTTTATGGGTTTGGCTTTACTTGTTGTATCCCTTATTATTTCAATTTTGTTGGGGTTAGAAATAGGGAGTCTTGTGGGTTATTTCGTTTTTTTAATCTATATTGGTGGATTAATAGTTTTGTTTGGATATGTGCTTAGAATTTTCCCAAATCAGCGTTTTGGGGCCCCTGTATTAGTTGTTAAACTATTATTAGTATTTTTATTAGGATTTGTTTCAGTTTCTCATAAAAATAAAAGAGATCACTTTTTGAGTTGGGGGGATTTTGGCTCGTTTGTAGCTAACAGGAACATATACCTGTTTGTTGCGTTTCTTCTTCTTTTTGTATTGTTGTTAGTTGTTGCTTTTTGTAAGAAGCGTCGTATACCACTCCGCACGGTGTGGGGCTAATATAGTTAGGGGTGTTGTGTGGGGCTAATCCAGTTTCCTTGATGTGGAAAAGATCGAAATTTGTTTTCCAATGCTTGAGATGAGTCATAATTTATTTCGTAATTCTTTTTTTATTTCTAATAATTCTTTCTTTATTTCTAATAATAGCCTTTTGCTTGTGAAAAGTTCAAGCCTGTGGATTGGATTTAACGGTTTTATAAGAGCTTCAAAGAAGACAACCATAGGTGCTAAAAGATGGGATGGTTCTCCAAGGGTGCGTCGTGTTATTAGGCGGTTTGAGGGCCCTTTAAGAGTTTTGGGGGGTTTTACTTTAATTTCTGGTTTGATCATAGTAGTCTCAACTGATAGGCACCTAGCTGCATGGGTTGGGATAGAAGTAAATATGCTTGGGTTTATGTGCCTTTTGAGTGTTAAATCCGTGTTAAACATGCGTGTCTTGATTAATTATTTTGTTTTTCAGAGACTTGGCTCGACTATATATTTGTTTGGGTCAAGTGTTATTTTGCATTGTGAAAGATTTAATATTGCTTTATTAGGGTATTTTTTAATTCATCTGGGACTTCTTTGCAAAGCTGGTCTTTTTCCTTTTTGGGTGTGGGTTCCTTCTGTAGTCAACTCTAGGGGCTGATTTGTTAGCTATCTATTATTAGGGATTCAAAAAGTTGGGCCTTTATTTTTGTTGGGTGTGTGGTCCCCTTGCAGAGAGTTTTTATATTTTGTAATTTTTGCTATAAGGGCTTTGGGCGGTTTAGGCGGGTGTATCCAGAATTCTTATCGTGATGTATTGGTGTATTCTTCTTTTGTCCATAGTGCGTGAATGCTGGTATGTTTAATTGAGTCTCAGAATTTATTTCTTTTTTATGTTGGAGCTTATCTTGTACAATTAGGTTTAGTTGTTTACTACTTGTGGCGCAGAAATGCAAGCTCTGTAAAGAGAGGGAAATGATCCCTTATAGTAGCAAGGTGTTTAATAAGCTTGAGGGGGTTGCCCCCATTAGCCGGGTTTGTGGTGAAGATAACTGTTGTTTTTTGCGTTGGGGACAAATTAATTTTGTTATTTACATTAGCTGGTTCTATTACGGCCATATTTTATTATTTGAAAGCTGCAAATAGCTCCATTGTTAAAGATTACGGACTTTGTTTATTAAATGATGGGGGCGTTTTGTGAGTTTTTCTCTCTTTTACTTTTGGTTTGTATGCTTGAATTTATTTATTGGGGTGCTTGCTTTTGTAAAATAATTTTTTGCTTTTGCGACGCTCATAGATTGGCAAGTTTAATTCTTCAGAGAAGTAATTTAACTAAAATATAAGGTTTCAAACTTTAATATGCATTAATCGCTGCCTTTTCTGATTTGGAAAAGATGTAGGCATATTATAGTTTACTGCGGTAGTTTGATTTTAATCTTGTGTTACTATAATAAAATGATTACGTTTGCCTTCCAAGTGAAAGTTTCGGCATAAGACAGACCGATAGTAGCAATTAATTAGCTTTAACGAAATTTCCTCGTTCTTCGACTTACAAGACCGATGCTTCTAAAAGCTTTTAAAGCATTGTAGAAGGACACTTTTGGTTTGTATTGTTTTAATCTGTTTACTGGTTTGCTTGCTTTCGTAGGGTTTTCTGTGGCGCTCATAAATTGAGAGCATTCTGCTACTACAGTAAAATGATTACGTTTGCCTTCCAAGTGAAAGTTTCGGCATAAGACAGACCGATAGTAGCAATTAATTAGCTTTAACGAAATTACCTCGTTTTTCGACTTACAAGACCGATGCTTTAAAAGCTTTTAAAGCATTGTAGAAGGGCGCTTTTGGTTTGTATTGTTTTAATCTGTTTACTGGTTTGCTTGCTTTCGTAGAGTTTTCTGCGACGCTCGTAAATTGAGGGTATTCTGCTACTATAGTAAAATGATTACGTTTGCCTTCCAAGTGAAAGTTTCGGCATAAGACAGACCGATAGTAGCAATTAACTAGCTTTAACGAAATTATCTCGTTCTTCGACTTACAAGACCGATGCTTCTAAAAGCTTTTAAAGCATTGCAGAAAATAATTTTTGGTCCCTTACGTAAGCAGGATAGAGTAATAAAAATTTTAAATAATAGGTTGTATGATTTACCCGCGCCTGTCAATTTAAGGGTCTGATGGAATTTTGGGTCTTTGTTGGGTTTATGCCTGGTTATTCAAATTGTTACAGGTTTTATCTTAAGCCTCCATTATACGGCCCACACAAATATGTCATTTGATGCGCTTATTCATGTGATTCGGGATGTGAACAATGGTTGGCTAATTCGTGGTATACATGCTAATGGTGCATCTCTTTTTTTTGTTTGTGCTTACTTTCATATTGGCCGTGGCTTGTATTATGGGTCTTACAAGTCCCGGATGGTATGAAATGTGGGGGTAATTTTGCTTTTCCTTCTCATGGCTACTGCTTTTTTAGGTTATGTTCTTCCTTGAGGGCAGATGTCTTATTGAGGGGCAACTGTTATTACAAAATTAGTAACTGCCGTGCCTTATGTCGGTGACATAATTTTGTATTGAATTTGGGGTGGTTATACAGTTTGTAACGCTACTTTGGTGCGATTTTATTCTTTTCATTTTATTCTCCCATTTATTATAATTGTTTTTAGTGTTCTTCATTTGTTTTACTTGCATGAAGAAGGGGCTAACAACCCGTTGGGGGTCAGTGCAGATGCGGTTTTGGTGCGATTTCATCCTTTCTACACATATAAGGATGCAGTAGGTTTCTTCATTTTATTTTTTGGTCTTTTACTATTAGTTTGTTATTTTCCGGACCTTTTAGGAAATGTAAACAATTGGATTCCCGCGGACTCAATAAAGACCCCCCTTCAAATTGAACCAGAGTGGTATTTTTTATTTGCTTATTCTATTCTTCGTTCAATTCCCAATAAAGTTGGGGGGGCAACCGCCTTGGTGGTATCAGTTTTAATTTTATTTCTTATTCCTAGGCTGCACACAGGTCAGTTTCGTTCCAACAGGTTCTATCCTTTAGGCCAACTTTTCTTTTGGGCTTTAGTTGCAGCTTGAGTGGGCTTAACATGAGTTGGGGCTTGTCCGGTACAGCACCCCTATGATTCTTTGGGCTGCTGTTTTACTTTCCTTTATTTCTTTTTTATTGTACTGATTCCTATAAGTCAAGGTGTGTGGGACGTGTTAATTAAATAGGCTTATATTGGGGTCTATTTAATAGCAAGGTTTTTATGTCTTCAATTGTTTAAATTTAGTGGCCATACTGGAGGTTTTATTCAGTATAAGGCGAAACGGAATTTATTTGTTTAATATTGTGCCCCAATACTATACAGAGTGCAGCACATTAATAAAACTAATGCTACTTTTTAGTTTCTTCATTTTTATTTTTGGTGTAGTCTTGATGTGCGTGCGCAGAATACATTTGATTACGATTTTCTTAGGGATGGAGTTTAGAGCGCTTGGCCTGTTTTCAATCGTTGGGTCTTTATCGGCGTACAATAGTCTGTTTATTCTACTACTTGTAATTTGTACTAGGGTGTCTGAAGCAGCTATTATGCTGTCTTTGATGGTTATAATGACTCGTTTGTACGGAAATGATCGATGTTTGAGTTTGATGACTGATAAAAGTTAGGTATAGTACTTTAAAATAAAAAGGATTGATTTGCATTTAGTTATTGGGTTGTACCCCTATACTTTGCTTTAAAGTTAGTTTATTAAAACGTTGGCTTGTGGTGCTAAAGATGCTTCTTGGCACTTTGAAAAGATGAAGGCTGGTCTCTATATGGTTTTAAAATACATTCTTTTGGGGAGACTCTTCATTTTCGTTTTATTTTTTTTGGATTCAACTGATATAGAGCCTTATTTTCATTCGTTCTATGATAAGTACGGTCTTGAAGTCCCTTCTATTTTTTTTAAAGTTGCCAAGAAATTTGGGCATATTTTGGGTGGTTTGCTTTTGTTTATAAAACATCACAAGCAGACGGGTCTTGATAGGATGATTGTGTTTATTTGCTTAATTACTGGGATTATTCTTGAATTTTTTATTAAAGAACCGACCGCTGGGTATGTACTGGTTGGTCTTTTCGTAACATTAACTATTTGGATTTGTTACTACTTTTGGTAGATGCCGGCAAGCTTTACTTTGTTGTTAGTAAAAATATTTTATTTTACCTAAGTTAGAAAAATGTCTTTTTCATTTTGTTTGATATTAATTACAACTTGCAGGGTGCAAGTTTTGTTTATTTAGCTTTAATAGTAAGGGTTAGGTGCGCCAAGAGTTTAGTATTATATGCATAGTAGTGTGAGGTCTTATGCTTAGTTGGGTTTAGTTTATAAAACATTAGTGTATACGACTAGAGATGTCTTTTTGACACCTAAAGATGAACTTTAAAGTTAATGAAGTTTTAGGTTGTATTTTTATGGTTTTAGGATGGGGTGTAATAAGTATAATCCCCTTTTTTAGCTCTTTAGTTCTTGTTGACTATAGAATTTGATTATCTAGAAATTTGTCGGTGAATTTAACATTGCTGTTAGATCAAGTTAGAGGGTTGTTCATAGCTACGATTTTTTTGATTTCGGGGTCTGTTTTAATTTACTGTTCTTGGTATATGGCCGATGAAATTTATTTTTTGCGTTTTATTTATCTTGTTGTATTTTTCGTTCTATCTATGATATCCCTAATTATAATTCCTAATTTAATTGCTCTTCTGCTGGGATGAGATGGGCTTGGTATTACCTCTTTTTTATTGGTGGTTTATTACCAAAATAATAAGTCTTTGGGGGCAGGCATAGTCACAGCTTTGACTAATCGAGTTGGAGATGCAATCCTTTTATGTATCATTGGCGTATTTGCTAGGGAGGGAGGATGAATCCTATTTGAGTTTTTACCTAGAATAAGGTATTTTTGAGTCCCTTTTCTTTTAGTTATAGCTGCTGTTACTAAAAGGGCCCAAGTGCCCTATTCGGCGTGGTTGCCTGCTGCAATAGCTGCCCCCACCCCTGTTTCTGCACTAGTTCATTCCTCTACTTTGGTCACAGCTGGGGTTTACCTTTTGATTCGTTCTTACCCCCTTCTTTCTCAAAGAGATTTTTCTTTAAGGGTGTTAAAGTGTCTTAGACTTTTCACTTTACTAATGGCTGGGAGGGTGGCCCTTGTTGAGGTGGATTTAAAAAAGATTGTAGCATTATCTACTTTAAGCCAATTGAGAATAATATTATTCGCTATTTCAATTTGTTTACCAAAAGTGGCTTTTTTCCATCTTATCACTCATGCTATGTTTAAATCTCTTTTGTTTTTAAGTACCGGGGTTGTGATTCACACAAGGTTAAAATGGCAGGATATTCGCTTTTTAGGGAAAAACTGAGCTCGTTTGCCCGTTAGAATGAGTTGTGTCACTGCCGCGAGTCTTTCTTTGTGCGGGATGCCTTTTTTGAGAGGGTTCTATTCAAAAGATTTGATTATTGAAATAAGGTTTCAAGGCGGGGATAGGTTGGTTATTTATTTTATACTAATTGTTGGAACTTTATTTACCTCTTGGTACTCCCTTCGTCTGATATTTAATTTGTTTTTGAGTAGAAATAAGAGTGTTAGTCCTGTGGTTCACGCAGAAGAAGCCAGGAGTGTTAAATTTGCTTACAGGGGCTTATTGATTAGCTCTGTGATTATAGGGTTTTTATTAGTTAACTTAGTCTCAGACCTTGATCTCACGGCTATGGTGAGTAATGTGGAAAAGTTTGTTGTAATATTACTAGTGGTGCTAGCTATTAGTATCATTGAGGTTTTTGCAGGATGAAAACGGAAAACCAAATTTCTTGCGGGTACATATGGCTATTTGGCTAGTATGTGGCATTTTAAACCCCTGTTAGCACAATTTAGCCCTAGTGCGGGTTTAAAGCTAGCTAGTCTTATTACAGTTAGAATGGAGAAAGGATGGTTAGAAAAAGTTGGGCCCCAAGGGGTATTTGGAAGAGTTCAAACGTTGGGTTTAATTAATCAGAAAATTCAATCTTACCATTTTTTAAAATTTGTGTTGGGGCTCCTCTTTAGGTTATTTATTGTAATTATTTTGGGCGGTTTCTTGTAAATATTCTTACTATGACTCTAGCTATTAATGCCATTATGAGGTAGATTTAGGTTTCAAGATTGTTATTATCATATTGGGGAGTATCTTGGTTTGTTTCATGAGGGTGTGATGTGCCTTATGATTTTTATTTTGTCTGTTGTGTTGTATGGAGTAGGTTGGGTTTTCACCTCGGGAAGAAGGTTTCGTTATTTACGTGAGGCACAAGCAGTAGAAACAGCATGAACTATTATTCCTAGGGTGTGTTTAGTCTGTGTGGCCATCCCTTCTATACATTTATTGTATGTAATAGATGAAATTGGTAGCCCTAAGTTCTGTTTTAAAGCAATTGGTCATCAGTGATTTTGGTCTTATGAATTTATGGGGGATCAAGAGGACGTACTAGGATTTGATTCTTTTATGGAGCGGGAAATAGACAGTGGTTATCGATTATTGGATGTAGACCAACGGATGGTTGCGCCGGCTAATACCGGAATTCGGTGTATGGTAAGAAGGGCGGATGTTATTCATTCCTTTGCCCTCCCGGGCTGCATACTAAAAGTAGACGCGATTCCAGGCCGTGTTAACGAAGTTCCTATGACTGTAAACATGTGCGGGGTTCTTTATGGCCAGTGCTCTGAGATTTGTGGTGCAAACCATAGGTTTATGCCCATTGTGATTGAGTTTATTCATCCGCGGGTGTATAATTTATGGCACTGGGCTGCTGTGGAATCTTTTGACATCAAAGTTTTATAGCATTGTTAGAAAATAAATCTGATAGAGCTAGCAAGAAAATCTTTGCCCCTTTAATAAAAATTAATAATGCAAGTTATCAGCTTTATTTTACCAGGGGTTTTTGGTTTATTAGCAGTAGGGTGATTTACATTAGTTGAGCGTAAGGTGTTGGGTTATATTATGACTCGTAAAGGCCCCAATAAAGTGGGGTTTTTAGGGCTAATACAGCCAATAAGTGATGGGGCTAAACTATTTTCTAAAGAAATGCTTGTGCCAATATATAGGAATTTTGTCCCATTCCTGGTGTGCCCTGTGGTGACGTTTTTTATTGCCTTGTTGCTGTGATTGCTATATCCATTTCACTCTTCAGAGGGTGTGTTTACGTGTGGGGTATTATTCTATCTGGCAAATTCTGGGACTACTGTTTATGGGGTGATGGTGGCAGGATGATCATCAAATTCAAAATATGCCCTTTTAGGGACCATGCGGGCTATGGCACAAAGTATTTCATACGAAGTGAGAATAGCATTAGTGCTGTTAAGATGTGTTTTCATGTCGGGGTCAATGCATCTTCAATCCGTGAAGTTGTGGCAGGAGAAGTCATTGTTTATCATGGGTGTGGCAATTTTACCTTTTTTTGTGGTGTGATTAATTTCTATGTTAGCAGAAACTAATCGTGCGCCATTTGATTTTGTAGAGGGCGAATCAGAGCTGGTTTCAGGTTTTAACGTGGAGTATAGTAGTGGGGGTTTTGCCCTTATTTACATAGCAGAGTACTCTAATATGTTGTTTAACAGCTTGTTCACATGTGTGATATTTTTGGGTACAAGGGACGCAATAATGGTTGGACAGGCCTGAATTTTTCTTTTTTTTTTCTTGTGAGCTCGTGGGACTTTTCCTCGTTTTCGATATGACATACTAATAGGATTGGCTTGAAAGACTTTTTTATGTATTGTTTTAGGGTTGAGTTTATTTACTACTATAATAATTTATACTTTGGCTTAGGC